ATTACTTATGGTAAAATCCCATACCTTTTTTTGAATGTAATGAGCCTATCCTCTATTCTCTCTTCATATTCCAAAAAAATGTCGAAACTAATAACTAATCCAAAACAAAAATAGTCGGAGGACTCTTCTGACTAAACAAAAATATGTAATTGTCAACAAAGTTGTTTCTTTTTTTTTTCAAATCCAAAAAGTGTTTCTTTCTTTATACACAATACATAGGTCGTCGATTCAGCATTGGATTGGATAAAAAAGGGATTTCATCCCCCCTTTTCTAATTTTAGATTCTAATAGGGTGGTTTCAAAAAATTTTATCCATATGAGTGTTCTATATAGATAAACTATTCATTTTGAAAACATCTCTATATTACTATAGTGGTAGAAAGAGTACCATGCTGTGTCTGAACTTCAAACGATTTAGCTTTAACCATATTTAATGGTCCCACATTATTATTGGTTGATAGAGAATCAAAGTATATTTACCAACGAATCGCGAAATGCTATGGTTCTTACATATGATTTATTAGTTAATTCAGAAGTCATTCGTGAGATCATGTACCTTTCTTTCCTAGTTATAACGGAAAAAGTACAGCTGGTTGGATCCAGCCTATTCTTGAAATAAACAACTCGCACACACTCCCTTTCCAAAAAAAACCAATACCCCAAGCACTACACTTAGATTTATTAGATTTGTTGCTAAAATATCGGTATTAAACCCGAAACTCCCGGCGGACGGCCAGTGGCTCAAAGAAACGAAAGAATCGGTTACATTTTTCATATGATCTCCTCTTATAGATAGACTAAAAAAAAAGGACGGGGCGAGGTTATACAAAAGTTATACAAAAAGAACTCAGTTCTTTTTTTTTTTTTTAGAAATTTTCCTATTTTTAAATCGAGTCAAAAAAGATTCGATTTAAAAATGGTCAATTACCCTTTTGTTGGAATCCTTCCTAAACCTAAAAGGGCGTCTTTGGACTGCGTTACGAAGGGGAAGGGTGAAAGCGAGTTGGTATGCTAATTCCTTATCTCTCAACGAATAAGAAATTTTAGGAATGAAATCTTCATATAATTAGAAAAAGCCAATGACAAGTCCAAGGCAATAAAATATGAAAAATAAATATTTTTCATATTTATAAGATTAAACAAAAGGATTCGCAAATAAAAGTGCTAATGCTACAACCAAGCCATAAATTGTTAAAGCTTCCATAAAAGCTAGACTAAGCAATAAAGTACCTCGTATTTTTCCCTCCGCCTCGGGCTGTCTCGCAATACCTTCTACAGCTTGGCCCGCAGCAGTACCTTGACCAACTCCAGGTCCAATAGAAGCAAGTCCTACAGCCAATCCAGCGGCAATAACGGAAGCGGCAGAAATCAGTGGATTCATGATAAGTTCCTCATACCAAAAAAATAAATGGTTAATGATACAATCAGCCGATGAATTAGAACTTAATTATTCTATCGTTACGATGCGTCCAGTTGAAAGTTGAAGTAAAATAAAATAGTTACTTCAAGATCTCTTTTTTAATTCCTATCGACAGAGGATTTCTTTGTAAATACCTACAACTTTACTTTCGTTCATCCATTTCTTTGTTCCGAACCATTCTTTGAATTCTTCGATATTTTTATTGATTTCATTTCATCTGTTTATTCATTCAACTCACAGTCACAGATGAGACGCAAGAACTCCTATTGCAATCCCCATCTAAATTTACAGTAGGGCAATTTAAATATATCTTTAGTTCATATCTAACTAGTCAATATTTAATATCACATATACATTACATGTCTTTCTTCCATAACGTAAACCAACTCTTCATTCATCTTACTTAGAGTTAGATTCACTCGGATTCAAGATATAGTGCATCAAAATAAAGTTGACTTTATAGTATAGTGATTCAATTACATATACCTAGTTCAACTGCCCTCTCCGATCCGAACCAACCTATTTTTTCTGAATACCCCTTTTTGTAAGTTCTTCTCTACCTTACTTCTTTAATTTATCATTATCCCGCACGGATAGAATCTAAATCGACAAATTGATTTAACCGAATTTTTGGATAAAAATATCATTATTTGATTGATCTGAGTTCATGTAATTTATTATTTATGAAACTTTATGAAAATTTCATTTTGGTCAATCGACGAAGAAAGTGAACTGAAAGGGGAATTCTTCTATAACTATATAAAATCCCCCTTATTTTTTATTTAAATACCATTAACATGCCGTAAACCGCAAGAATTCTTATTCAAATTATCTGAATATGAAATATTCGGGTTGGTTGACCAATATAAAACGAATATTTATTCAGGACAAGTATGATATAAGTATACCCACCATAAACCATAAATTTTAGGAAAAAGATCTTTTCGATCTCTTTCCTTTTTGATTTTACAACTCTCTAACCATAATCTTTTTTGCTATTACTCTAGATTGTATATAGTGAGTTGTATATTTATGTTTACTAATTCTATTTTGGGGGATCGAGCATACGTTTCCTTGGAC